CAATAAAAACCTAAAATTCCTAATAATAACCCAAAATCGCCTACACGATTAGTTACAAATGCTTTTTGACAAGCATTTGCCGCAGAAGGTCGTGTAAACCAAAACCCTATTAATAGATAGGAACACATCCCAACCAATTCCCAAAAAAAATAAATTTGTATCAAATTTGAACTAGTAACTAATCCCAACATGGAAGTACTGAAAAAACTCATATAAGCAAAAAATCTCAAGTATCCTTGATCGTGAGCCATATAATTATCACTATAAATAAGAACCGTGATTCCAACAGTAGTAATTAACATTGACATAATAGAAGTAAGTGGATCGATCAGGCAGCCGAATTCTAAAGAAAAATCATTATCGAGTGTCCAAGACCATACATATTGGTGGATAGAACTGCTATTTATTTGCTGAATAGATAGATTAGTTGAAAAAATCATGACTATACTTAACAATAAAATACTTGTAAAAGCCCACATACGACGAAGATTTTTTGTTGCTGTCGGAAAAAGAAGAAGCCCCACTCCTATTAACATAGGAACTGGAAGTGGAACGAAAGGTAAAATCCACCCATATTGATATGTTTGTTGCATAAAAAAATTTAAATTCGTAATTAATTCTTTCCGATTTATCGGATTTTACTTCTTTTGAAAGGAGTCAATAAAAAAATGAAAATATGCATTAACTTAACCTAACTTAAATATAAAAATATAGAATTTTGAAATTTTTATTTCTTTTTACTTATTATTTTTGAATTTCTTCTAAATATTTCAAATATTCAAATCAAGAAGTTCCAATAGGTCAAATCGTATGAAAGACAAAGATTAATTATGAGTCTCGTTCTACTTTGAAAATTCAAGTCAAATTTTCACAAGTTACTAAAAATATTCTTCTTTTTTTTTTTTTTAGAAAATTTTGATGGGACTTTACCATATCGTTGATAGATAGTCCATTCTTTTCTAATTTTAGAAAAAAAATTATCTAGAAAGGCGCAGATTTTTTTTGAACAATAGATGTCTTTCACATCCAGCTATACCAATGAGTAATCTCTTAATTTTTATTTAAATGGCAGTTCCAAAAAAACGTACTTCTGCATCAAAAAAGCGTATTCGTAAAAATTTTTGGAAAAGGAAAGGTTATTGGGCGGCGTTAAAAGCATTTTCTTTAGGTAAATCTCTTTCTACGGGGACTTCAAAAAGTTTTTTTGTGCGACAAACAAATAAAATAAAAAAATAAGTTATTAAGAAATAAAGCGAAAAACCTTAGAACAATCTAAATCGACCTGACTCAAAAATTGAACCCTTCCTTTTTCAAAAAGAAAATTCCCCAATTCCATTTCCTAGTGAATTAATCCATAGGAAATGGAATTCTTCTGTTTACTTTGGCCGAATTCAAACAAAGTGTTTTTTTGTTAAAAAAACACAAGATACTCTATTTTATTTTTAATATTTTTTAGGAGTCTTATTTTTCCCATCAACCTATTTAAAGATTTTCTTTTTTGTACAACTTTCTTACTTTTTTATTTTCTATAAATTCTTATATATAGCCGATATATCTCTCGCCATCAATTCACGCAAAAATACTTAATGAAAATATTCTAGATAAATATGTGTGAATTTTTAATAATCTAAAAATTTTTTTGTTCATTGATAAAAATAAAACTTATTTTTTTGGTTGCACTTTTTAAAATCAAATAAATCAAAACGGTCAAAAATTGTTTTTTTTTTTTTTGGAGGGGCTCATAATAAGACTGACTGGTTTTAGAAGAGCTCAAGTGGAGAAGAGTCTAAAATCCACAATAAAACTAAAACCCTAAACTAAAAAATGAACCTTCAAGTACATATTTGAACAAATTTTTATTCATCCATTTGAATCTTTCCTAGAAAATATTGGACCCAATTGAATTCTTAAATCTAGACGATTTATTAAAAATAGGTTATTATGGGGTCAAGACAAGCCGCTATGGTGAAATTGGTAGACACGCTGCTCTTAGGAAGCAGTGCTAGAGCATCTCGGTTCGAGTCCGAGTAGCGGCATGGCATATCATCTCCTAAAAAAAAATAAATAAAATAGATCCTATAATGAATAATAATGAATTTCATTTCCGATTTCGATTTTTTAATTAAGGAACTTTTTTTATGATATTTTCAACTTTAGAACATATATTAACTCATATTTCTTTTTCGACTGTTTCAATTCTAATTTCAATTCATTTAATAACCTTTTTTGTCGATGAAATCATAAAACTATATGATTCATCCGAAAAGGGCATGATAATGATCTTTTTGTGTATAACAGGATTATTAATTTCTCGTTGGATTTATTCAAAACATTTTCCACTAAGTGATTTATATGAATCATTAATCTTTCTTTCGTGGAGTTTTTCCTTTATTTATATCGTTCCATATTTCAAAAAAAATAAAAATCTTCTAAACCCAATAATTAGTCCAAGTGCTCTTTTTTCACAGGGCTTTGCAACCTCAGGTCTTTTAACTGAAATACACGAATCCACAATATTAGTACCCGCCCTTCAGTCCGAGTGGTTAATAATGCACGTAAGTATGATGATTTTAGGATATGTGGCCCTTTTATGTGGATCATTATTATCAGTATCACTTCTAGTCATTACAGTTAGAAAAAAGAGAAGATTTTTTTCTACGAATAATCGTTTATTAAATTTAAACGAGTCATTTTTACTTGGTAAAGTCAAATACATGAATCAAGCAAAAGGAACAAATGTTTTACAAAAAACTTCTTTTTTTTCTCCAATAAATTATTATAAGTCACAATTGTTGAATCAATTGGATTATTGGAGTTATCGGGTTATTAGTCTAGGATTTCTCTTTTTAACGATAGGAATTCTTTCTGGAGCAGTATGGGCTAACGAAGCGTGGGGATCCTATTGGAGTTGGGACCCAAAAGAAACTTGGGCCTTTATTATTTGGATCATATTTGCAATTTATTTACATACTCAAACAAGTAGAAAATGGAAGGGTACAAATTCAGCAATTGTAGCCTTTATTGGATTTCTTATAATTTGGATATGCTATTTTGGAGTAAATCTATTAGGAATAGGATTACATAGTTATGGTTCATTTACATTAACATCTAATTAAATTCAAAAAAAAGGGGGGGGGGATTCTTACCAATAGGAATAGAAAAGCATGCAATGCACATCAGATAAAAAACTTTGTGTGAACTGGTGAGAGCCCCGCGAATCAAAGTCACGGGGCTCTCGCCAGTTCAAATTCATTTTTTTTGACTTAACACAAGAGAAGAAAAAGCCTTCTTTTTGTCATTGTACAACGAACCTTTTTGTAAATGATAAGATAGTTTTTTCATTTTGTTATCAACAAAATGAAAAAACTATCTATAAAAATAATTCGATAGGATAACTTCAACCCTTTCAACTGATAGTGAAAGAATGAAATCTGGGTACATACCAATACCGAGTACGGGTAAAAAAATCGAGATCGAAAGAAATAACTCTCGCGGCCCAGAATCAAAAAAATAAGAGCTTTGGCCGTTAAATATCTTGTATCCATAGAACATCTGGCGTAACATAGATAATAAATAAATAGGGGTTAATATCATTCCAATTGCCATTACAAAAGTAATTAGGATTTTTGTTATTAAAAGAAATTTTGGACTAGTAACTAATCCAAAAAATACTATTAATTCAGCAACAAAACCACTCATACCTGGTAATGCGAGGGAGGCCATCGAAAAACTACTGAACATCGTGAACATTTTTGGCATTGGGATAGCTATTCCACCCATTTCGTCAAGATAAAGAAGACGTATTCTATCATAAGTTGTTCCGGCCAAGAAAAAAAGTGCAGCACCGATAAATCCATGAGAGATTATTTGTAAAAGGGCTCCATTGAGCCCCATATCCGTGATAGAACCAATTCCTATAATTATGAAACCCATATGAGATACAGAGGAATAGGCTATTCTTTTTTTTAAATTCCGTTGACCAAGAGATGTTGAAGCTGCATAAATTATTTGCATTGCGCCCACTATTATCAACCAAGGAGAAAATAGAGAATGAGCGTGAGGAAATAATTCCATATTGATGCGAATTAATCCATAGGCTCCCATTTTTAATAAGATTCCGGCTAGAAGCATACAAGTACTATAATGCGCTTCTCCGTGGGTATCCGGTAACCATGTATGTAGGGGTATGATTGGTAATTTGACAGCAAAAGCAAGAAAAAACCCAATATAAAATAATAGTTCCAAGGCCACAGGATAGGACTGATTAGCCAATATTTCAAAATTTAATGTTGGTGTAGTAGAACTATATAAACCGACGCCCAAAACTCCCATTAAAAGAAAAATAGAACCCCCTGCCGTGTACAAAATAAACTTTGTAGCCGAATACAGACGTTTTTTTCCTCCCCACATGGATACAAGTAAATAAACGGGAATTAATTCTAACTCCCACATGAGAAAAAAAAGTAAAAGATCTCGAGAAGAAAATAATCCTACTTGTCCACTGTACATTGCTAACATTAGGAAATGAAATAATCGAGAATCTCGAGTAACTGGCCAAGCCGCTAAAGTAGCTAAAGTAGTGATGAATCCTGTTAGTAAAATGGGTCCTATAGAGAGTCCATCTATTCCTAATCTCCAATGAAAATCCAAAAAAAGGATCCATTGATAATCCTCCATTAGTTGGATTAATGGGTCGTCTGATTGAAAATGATAACAGAATGCAAAAGTCGTTAGAAGAAGCTCTAAGATACACATACATATAGTATACCAACGAATTACTCTATTTCCCCTATGTGGAAGAAAAAAAATTAAGCAACCTGCAAATATTGGCAAAACTGCAATTATAGTTAAGTAAGGAAAATGGTTCGTGGTAAAGACAAGATACGCTTGGGCCAGAAAAACCCGTGCTCAATTTCATTTGATTTTGAGCACGGATTTTGTCGGTAAAAAAAAAAGAAAATGGGTTCAAGTAGAGTTTTATCGAATGTATCAATAAGCTA